ACTATGATCAACCAAGGAGAAAAGATAGAATGAGCATGAGGTAATAATTGCATATTTATCCGAACCACTCCATACGCTCCCATTTTTAATAATATTCCGGCTAGAAGCATACAAGTACTGTAATGTGCCTCCCCATGGGTGTCTGGTAACCATGTATGTAAGGGTATAATCGGCGATTTGACAGCAAAAGCAATAAAAAATCCAATATAAAAAATTATTTCCAGTGCTACAGGATACGATTGATTAACTGATGTTTCAAAATTTAATGTTGGTTCATTAGAACCATATAAACCAATACCCAGAACTCCTATTAATAAAAAAACAGAAGCTCCCGCAGTGTACAAAATAAATTTTGTAGCTGAATACAAACGTTTCTTTCCGCCCCACATGGATAGAAGTAGATAAACGGGAATTAATTCTAACTCCCACATGATGAAAAAAAGTAAAAGGTCTTGAGAAGAAAATGGTCCTATTTGACCGCTATACATTGCTAACATCAGGAAATGGAATAATCGGGAATCTCGAGTAACCGGCCGGGCCGCTAAAGTAGCTAAAGTAGTGATAAATCCTGTCAGTAAAATAGGTCCTATAGAAATTCCATCTATTCCCAATCTCCAGTAAAAATCAAAAAAATGGATCCATTTATAATTCTCTGTCAGTTGGATTAATGGATCGTCCAATTGGAAATGATACCCAAATGTATAGGTTATTAGAAGGAGTTCGATTATGCATATACAAATAGTATACCACCTAATTACCTTATTCCCTCTATGAGGGAGAAAGAAAATTAAAGAACCCGCAGATATTGGCAAAACTACAACTATCGTTAACCAAGGAAAATCATTCGTGGTAAAAACAAGATACACTTGGACCAGAAAAACCCGCGCTCAAAATAATATATTTTGGAGCGCGGGTTTTTGGTGGTAAAAAAAAAAAATTAAATATATTCAAGTAAGGTTTTCTGAAACGTATCAATAAGCTAGCCCCATACTTCGAGTTGTTTCATGCCATAAATAAACTCGAACACTCAAGAAATCCGTTGGACAGGCGGATTCACATCTTTTACAACCGACACAGTCCTCTGTTCTTGGAGCAGAAGCAATTTGCTTAGCTTTACACCCGTCCCAAGGTATCATTTCTAATACATCCGTGGGGCAAGCTCGGACACATTGAGTACATCCTATACACGTATCATAAATCTTTACTGAATGTGACATTGGATCTATAAATTTTTTAAACATCCTAAATTTTCGATCTAGTAAATTTATAAATGAATCATATATTTAGACACCAGATGAATCAATGATTTACCAGAATTTTTTTAATCAATCTACTTCTGGACCGACTCATGTAAGGGAGCCAAGATACTTTGATTTCTTACTTTTTCGCAAACACGATCATACATTATGCATAATACATGCTAATTCGGATTTATGAATATTCTAATTTATATGATTAATACTACTTATTCAACAAATTCGATTGATTAATCCGAGTTGATTTTCTGTTACGATAAATTGACGAAACAATAGCAGGTCCAATAGCTGCTTCAGCGGCGGCAATAGCTATAACAAAAATTGAAAAAATATTGCCTTTTAATTGGCGACTATCAAAAAAATCAGAAAATGTTACAAAATTTATATTAACCGCATTCAGTATAAGTTCAAGACACATAAGGGCTCTAACCATATTGCGGCTTGTGATCAATCCATAGATACCGATAGAAAATAAGTAGGCACTCAAAACAAGTACATGTTCGAGCATCATTGACCAACTCCTTATCAATTAAATTTTGATTCATTTCAATATAATATGAACAACAGTTCAACGGATTCAATTGACTAGAATCTAAAAAGTACGGAACAAATAAATAGATTGGTAATAGATCGAATAAAATAATTTCTATTTTCGACATAAACAATCTTTAATTAGAATTGAAGAGAAATAGATGTGATAACACAGAATGCAGTTTCATTTGGATTGCTGTTGCCAATTCTATAGATTTAAGAGTTATTACTGGCGCGCCACAGCGATTGCACCTATCAAAGCGGCTAGAAGAATTATTGAAATGAATTCAAAGGGAAGAAAGAAATCTGTTGATAAATGAATTCCAATTTGTTGACTATTACTTATCAAATCTTGCTCTATAATCTGGTTTGATCTTGTAGTCCAAATAATCCCGTACCATGACGTATCCGTAATAGTACTCATTAGTAAAACAAAAATACTTGTACAAACCAGTAAAGTAACGCCATCCCCAACGGTCCAAAGATTCAAATCTTTGTAATATTCTGAACCATTCATGAACATCACAGCAAATATGATTAAAACATTTATAGCTCCCACGTAAATAAGGAGTTGTGCAGCAGCTACAAAATAAGAGTTTAATAGAATATAGAATAAGGATATACAAACAAGGACGAGTCCCAATGAAAAAGCAGAATAAATTGGGTTGGTAAGTAATACTACTCCTATACCTCCTAATATAAGACCTGATCCCAGAAAGACTAAAAGAAAATCATGTATTGGTCCAGGCAAATCCATTATATGTAAAAAAAGAGATAAAAATCGAAATGTTTTTCATGACCTTATTGAGACTCGACCAGAAATTTTTTTTTATGATTTATAATCAATTCCTAATTGAATGAAATCCTCAGGGATGTGACTTAATGTGGGTACAGATATTGGACTAATTTAATTCTTGATCTGAAAGAGTAATTACAATCAGAAACTATATTTCGAAATAATTATATATATTACTCGATTTTCAATCAAAATTAAGACGTTATTATTACCAACTAATGAATAGTTGGGATTTGTAGGGCGTGACCAAACAAAAGAAACCTTAGTACTTAGTAATTCGAAAATTTTCTTTAATCAAGGGATTTACTTCTTTTTTATTTGAGGAGAATTCAAAATTGTTCGAATTGTATAATCGTCAATTACTGATATTGGTAAACGCCCCAAAGCAATTTGATTATAATTTAATTCGTGACGATCATAAGTAGAAAGTTCATATTCTTCAGTCATTGATAAACAATTTGTTGGACAATACTCAACGCAGTTACCACAAAATATACAGATTCCAAAATCAATACTGTAATTAAGCAACCGTTTCTTGCGAATATCAGTTTCCAATTTCCAATCGACGACGGGTAGATCTATAGGACATACACGAACACATACTTCACAAGCAATACATTTATCAAATTCAAAATGGATTCGACCGCGGAAACGCTCCGCGGTTATTAATTTTTCATAAGGATATTGAATAGTTACAGGTAAACGATTTGCGTGGGATAAAGTAATCATGAAACTTTGACCAATGTACCTTGCAGCTCGTACTGTTTGTTGACCATAATTCATGAACCCAGTTACCATAGGGAACATATCGTGAATATATATGAATAATTTGATGTTTGTTTATTTCTCTTGTTTAAGCCAAGTTGTGAATATCATATTCCTTTACAGTGAAAAGAGTTGGAAAGAAGTTGTTAATAATAGATTACCGAGAGAAATAGGTAAAAGAAATTTCCATCCAAGATTCAACAGTTGGTCCATTCTTAGCCTAGGTAAAGTCCATCTTGTTGCGATAGGAATGAACAAAAACAAATAAGTTTTAGCTAATGTAATAAAGATACCAATTGTCGCCCCCAAAACTCCATATCGTTGATTTATTTCAAAAAGATCCGAAACAAATATATACGGAATAGAGATATTCCAACCGCCCAAGTAAAGAACTGTTACAAATAATGACGAAACTAATAGGTTTAGATAGGAAGCAACGTAAAATAAACCAAATTTGATCCCTGAATATTCGGTTTGATAACCTGCTACTAATTCTTCTTCCGCTTCTGGTAAATCAAAAGGCAATCTCTCACATTCTGCTAGGGAAGAAATTAGAAAAACGATAAACCCTATAGGTTGACGCCACAAATTCCATCCCCAAAAACCATATTTTGATTGCGCCTCAACTATATCAACTGTACTTGAACTATTAGATAATCATAGTCGGTGGTACCATCACTGTTTCCATCGCTATTCCAAAACCGTACATGAGATTTTCACCTCATACGGCTCCTTAAGGGCCATAAAAAAATCTAAGGACCGGGCCGTTTTATCTTGAGCTGCTTGGTTATAAGATAGATAAGATTAAAATCTATCATACGGTCCAAAATTAGACCAATCGAATTCTGTCTGTTATGTTTTAATAATTCTTAAAAAAAATTAATATTAATAATTAATAATAAAGAATACGCAAAAAAGTACTTCTGAATTGATCTCATCCTTTCTTTAAAAATTTACATAATCATTTAAATTTTTCTTTGTTGAGTAATAACTTGATTCTTCAATAAAATACTCCTTGTAAAAAAATAAATAACCCATCGTTTTCACTTACGAAAAAAAAATTATACAGTACATTAATCCATGAATTATGACACGAATTGTATCGATATAAATATGGATATAGGAAAAAAAGAATAAAAAAGATCTTTTTTATTCTTTTGTATTCCTTTCGATTTTTTCGTTCCTATTCTTCTTTCTGTTTCTGAAAAAGGGGGACTTACAAAAAAAAAGGATTATTTCGTTCCCAATAGTCATTTATTTAATCGGCGTATAGGAGCATACTCTGGATCGGAATCGTGGGGAGTACTGCCTGATCACTTCTACAAATTTAAAGCCCCAATTAGTATTCTTTGTGTATTATGTAGAAATGTCTACTTTTGGATAATTTACATAATCTCCATTACTAATCCTTTGCGTATCTTGGTGTTTCTACCTATCCACTCGTTTTTGTTCAATCGCCCTTTATGGTAATACATGTATGAAATATGGTAATACATATATGAAAATACATACAAACGATAGTGAAAACTCAATACGGTTGATCTTTTGAGCCCGCTTCAAGTCAGGATGACTAATCAACCTATCTTGGGGTAAACGGTATCTTCTGCTTCTGTTTATTTCCGCTCAACTCTCTAACTCTTATACATAGAAAATGAGACTCAATATCTTTACTGCGAATTTATATAAAAGCTGTTTTCTTTCACTCATACAACTATCTGATTTAGTTCATCAATCCGAATAATGAATAAAAAATGAAGATATCTACTCAATTCATTCTACCCCTTTTCCTAGAAAGAAAATAATATATAGGAAGAAATAGAGAAAAATTGATGTCTCAACGAATCACACGTAGAGATATTGATAACACACATAAAGTTAATGGTATTTCATAACTAATTGATTGAGCAGCAGCTCGTAGACCACCTAAAAAGGAATATTTATTATTTGACCCGTATCCTGACATAAGAAGTCCAATAGGAGCAATACTGGAAATGGCAATCCATAAAAAAACACCGATATTGAGATCCGCTAAAACAAGGTGATAGCCAAAAGGAACTACTGAATAACTTACTAAAATTGATATGACTGCTATGGATGGTCCGATACTGAATAAACGAGTATCTCCTCTCGATGGAAGAAGATTTTCTTTGAAAAGAAGTTTTGTCCCGTCTGCTAGAGCTTGGAGAACTCCCAAAGGACCGGCGTATTCAGGTCCAATACGTTGCTGTAGCCCTGCGGATATTTCTCTTTCTAACCATACAATTACCAGTACACCTATTGTGATTCCTAATACAAGAGTCAAAATCGGAATAAGGACCCATATAATTCCATAGACCTCTTTTAAAAACCCCAATCTAGAAAAAGAGTTGATATCTTGTATTTCTGTCATATCAATTATCATTTCAACGATCAACTTCTCCCATAATGATATCTATACTACCGAGTATCGTCATAATATCAGCCAATTTCATTCTTTTAACTAACTGAGGAAGAATTTGCAAATTGATAAAACCCGGTGGGCGAATTTTCCATCTCCAAGGAAAACCACTCTGATCCCCTATCAGAAAAATTCCCAATTCTCCTTTTGGGGCTTCGACTCTCACATAGAGTTCTTGTTTCGGTAATTCAAATGTAGGAGAAGGTTTTTTACTAATAAATCGATATTCAAAATCATTCCATTGGGGATTCTTTTCTCTATCAAAGTATCGGATTTCTAAATTCTCATATGGCCCTCCCGGAATTCCTTCCAGAGCCTGTTGAATAATTTTTATGGATTCTGTCATTTCACCTATTCGGACTAGGTAACGAGCTAACGAATCTCCTTCTTTTTGCCACTGTACTTCCCAATCAAATTCGTCGTAACACTCATAATGATCAACTTTCCGAAGATCCCATTGTGTTCCGGAAGCCCGGAGCATTGGTCCTGATAAACCCCAATTTATTACTTCCTCTGTACCAATAATGCCTACTCCTTCAACTCGTTCTAAAAAAATAGGATTCCGTGTAATAAGTTTTTGATATTCAGCGATTCCTGTTAAAAAATAATCGCAAAAATCCAAACATTTATCTATCCAGCCATGAGGTAGATCAGCAGCCACTCCTCCGATACGAAAAAAATTATGCATCATTCTCATACCGGTGGCAGCTTCGAATAGATCATATATTAATTCCCTTTCTCGGAAAATATAGAAAAAAGGCGTCTGTGCACCAATATCTGCCATAAAAGGACCGAGCCATAGCAGATGAGAAGCTATACGACTCAACTCCAACATAATTACTCTGATATAGCTGGCTCTTTTAGGCACTTGAATATTTCCCAACTGTTCCGGGCCATTTACGGTTATTGCTTCTGTGAACATAGTAGCTAAATAATCCCAACGCGTTACATAAGGCAGATATTGTATAATTGTTCGGTTTTCCGCAATTTTTTCCATCCCTCGGTGTAAATAGCCCAATATTGGTTCACAGTCAATCACATCTTCACCATCTAGAGTAACGATGAGTCGAAGAACACCATGCATTGATGGGTGGTGGGGTCCCATATTTACTACCATGAGGTCATTTCTTGTAGCTGGTATATTCATAGGTTTTTCCTCGATTCAGTCTTTCATGAATTGCTGAAAACTAAAATAAGTTCATTAAAATTCAAGATCTAATAAATCAAATAATTCAAAACAAACTGCTTTTTCAAATTAGCGAGTTTTTGATTCCCGAATATCCAACTGATTAATTAATTCTTTATAACATATTCTATTTTTCTTTGACAAATAAGATAGCAGCCGTTGGCGTTTTCCCAAAATTTTACGTAGGCCTCTCTGAGATAAATAGTCTTTTCTGTGCAATTCCAAATGTGAAGAAAGTTTTCGTATCCTATTGGTGAGGCTGCGTATTTGAAATTCAACAGATCCCCCTTTTTCTTCTTTTTCTTCTTGCGAAATAACCGAGATGAATGAATTTTTTGCCATAAAATGAAATCTGTCCCCCCCCCACTTTTTCCTATCCTTTTTTTAGTGTTAGGTAGTTTTATTGATCAATAATAATAATGCCATTCAGTTTAATTTAGTATACACAATATTTTTAACAAAATTCCAAATTTGATCAAATAAAATTGTATCCGAATAGGTATACCAAAATCTTCTTTTCGGTACTCACAAAAGATAAAAATGTATTTAGATCTAAAATAGAAAAAAAAGAAGATTTTGGTGATCATTTATAGATCTAATTGATATGTCAATGAATCTTGTATCATAATGGAATGTAAGGCAATGCATGTGTGCATTTCTTTGTTTTCATAGATCATGCTACGGGAAATATAGGAAAAACAAATCTACCATTAACTAACGAATTTTTAATCGCGGATACATATGTATCCTTACCAGACTAAAACGACTGCCATTATTGGTATCAAACCAATATCGATTCATACAAGCTAAATCTTCGAATCGATAATTAGGCCAAAGAAAGAACTTTAATTTAATTAGTTTATTTGTGTCTCTTTTGCTTTTATCCAAAACTTGACTGTTGTCCTTCTTCCCATTACAAAATGCAGCATTTCTCGAATTAAAACAAATTAGAATTCTCAATTTTCTACGACGTCTAGGGGATAAAATATTTTCAGGAACAAACAAATCATAATGATTGTTGTCTCTATTTCCAGTCATTTTTTGAGATTTTGTAATGAATTCAGCAGAATTCTTGTTATCAACAGTGCTTTTTGCTAGGTACTTTTGATTTATTTCATGTTTACTCTTATGAACCAACGAAATACCTATGGCTTGATATATAATAAATTGTCCTTCATTTTTTATAGACAGACGGATTGGGTCGATAATCAATATTCCCTTTTTCATCAATTCTCTAAGAGTTAAATCTTTCTGAATCAGTAGAATATCCAGGCTCATTTCGCCCCTTTGAATAGAGGATATAGAAATTTCTCTTGGATTTATCAGTCTAAGCAGAAGGCAATATACTTTGATGTTATTGATCATTTTTTTATTTAAAACATCATCCCATCTCAATTGAAAACGCAAATACCTTTTTAGGAAGAAATCAAACTCCGCTTCCGTATTGTTCTTGTATTGTTTTTTATTTCGATCTTTTTTCATGTCTGATCCCACAAAACCTTCTTCAATATCTTTGTCTTGCTTTGAGAGAGATGATTCAAAACCTGCTTGGCTTGCGGATTCTTTTTTTACTTGATTTCGGTTTTCTGATTCAAGATATTTTTTTTCATTCGAAAATATTGATATATCTCTTTTTTTCTTTCCCGTGATGCTTTTATTTTCACTAGCATTTTCGTTTATATTCAAATTCAAAAGAATAAATTTGATTGGGATGGCCCATGGTTTAATCTTATACGTGTTATAAAGTATAAAAAATTCTGGGAAAAACCAACGTTCCAGATTTGATATGGGACAACTTCGTATTTCGTCATTCATTCCCATCCAATCAAAAAGTTTTTTTTTTTTATTGGATAGGTTGATTTCTTGATTTTGAGGAATCGTAAGATAAAAAAGACCCTTCGTATCGATTTTATCAAGTAGTTGATAATTATTCCCCCAAGTCTTACTATATTTATTACTAGTGGTGTCAGTATCAATATTGATCCAGTCCTCAATATCTACTTTCTTTCTAAGACAAAAATTGAGAATTATCCAATCAAAATATTTTCTGTCCGGATTTTTCTCCATATCTATAATATCATCTTCGACTAGATAATTATTGATAGGGGTATCTCCTAGCACATTAAAAAATTTTCGTTTATGTGTGCTGTAATTATAAATAATCTCTTGGTTATTATTTGCTTGTAATGATAATCCATAAATAGATGAGTTTTTCTGATCTTCATAATTAATTGATTTAGATGATATAAATTTATATGCTAAAAGATCATATCTATAGTGTTTTTTTAAATTCTCTTTTTCCTTTTGTAATGAGGCGCCTTCAAAATTTTTTTGTTTTTCGTAGTGAATTAATCGGTTTTTTTCATATGAATCGCATTTCTTTAAATGGTTAGTTTTAGCTATAGAGTGTTTATTGACTCTATTTCGCCACTTTTGTGGTACTAAGCTAGACCATCTAATCGGAGATAAATGATATTGATCATGACCTTTTAACCAATTTTTCCATTGATTCATTCCAGAATTTCGAAGAGAATTATGTCTTAATTTGGAATGAAATATTTTCTGGATTCCAACAAAATAATCCTTTATTTCATTCTTAAGAAAAAAAGCTGTTCCGTTATATTGAAAAATGGATCTTAACTTGTATAAGTATGAGTTAAGGGCTAGGGGTTGTGATAATTTGTAAAATACATATGCTTGTGACACGTAGGATAAGTCAAAAAAGGTCTGTGCGTTTTTATTACTACTTTTATTACTGATAGTAGAAAGTGACTTTTTTATAGTCGAAATAAAGTGAATTAGACTTTTGTTTTTTTTATAAATTCTTTCTTGATTTGTTTCATTATTAGAAATATCTTTGTCGTTGTAAATGTATTTATTAAGGATTTTTTTTGTTGATTCCCGAAAAAATTGTGCATTGATATTCGGGATATTAATGATACCTAAAAAGATATCTATGTATATCCTTTCAATCAAAAAAAAATTTATAAAATAATGTGATTTACGGATTAGTCGAGCATTTCTTCTTT